GTATTGGAGCAACATTACCGATTGATAAATCCCTAACTTTAGGTCTTTTTTAAATTGATTCAATTGCGAAATAAATAAAATATCACGACGTGTGTATCTAGGGAATAGTTGCTTCAAAGTGAATTACCCCTAGATACACATATTTAATTCAATTTTGGATTGATTTTGCGTATACAGATTCCGTTAAAGATTCAAACTTCGTTTTCGTCTTTTTTTTCTTTTATTTTTAGAAATTCTAAAGTTTTTTTACAAAAAGAATCCAATGGATTTCAAATTTATGGAAAAGAATTTTCCATTTCGAGAATATCTAATATATGTTTTACGTCTTCTATGCTAAAATGTTTCAGTTTTATAAGTTCGTCTGGACTATTATTCAAAAGGTCAAATAATGTATGTATATTGGACCTTTTGAGGCAATTATAGATCCTAGGAGGCAATTCTAATTGGTCAATAAAAATATATTTTAATGCTATTTCTTTTTTCCTTAGTTTAGCCAATTTTTCATGAAAAGTAAAAATAGGTAAAGTAACTTTCTGTTTATTGGTTTTGAAATGGAAGTTTTCTTCTTCCGCATGTAAAAACGGAATAAATAAATCAATCAAATTCCGAGAGGCTTCATGAAGTGCTTCTTTAGGAGTTAAACTTCCATTGGTCCATATTTCGAGAAAAAGTATCTCTTGTTTTTCATTCCCATTTACATAAGAATGAATACTATGATTCGCATTTCGAACAGGCATGAATATAGCATCGATAGGATAACTTGCGTCTTGCAAATTATTTGGCGTTTGTATACGATATCCGCGATTCCTCTCGATCTTTAATTCAATACACAAATTAATTGGCTCCGTTAGGTTAGCTATATGCTGTGTATTATCAACTATTTCCACAGAAGGTGGTAAGATGATGTCTTGAGCAGTTACGCATCCAGGACCCTTTACACAAATAGACGCATCACGAGTTCCATAGAGATTACTTCTCAATACAATTTCTTTCAAATTCATTAAAATTTCATGTACTGATTCTTGAATACCTACTATGGTAGAGTATTCATGTGGTATTTTTTCAGATTTTGCACTTGTGATACATGTTCCCTCTATTTCTCCAAGCAAAGCTTTTCGCATCGCAATGCCTATAGTATCGGCTTGACCCTTCATAAGTGGAGACAGAATAAAGCGTCCATAATAAAGACGCTTACTGTCTGCTCTTGATTCAACACACTTCCACTTTAGTGTCCGAGTCGATACTCTTATTTTCTCTCGAACCATAGTAATATTTTTTGATAAAATCATTGAATTATTTATTTCTCTTGAAATTTCTCTTCAATGGTTATTTTTACACACGTCGTTTTTTAGGGGGCCTACAGCCATTATGTGGCATAGGGGTTACATCCCGTATGAAACTTAAGAGTATACCGCTTCTACGAATAGCTCTTAATGCTGCATCTCTTCCGAGACCAGGGCCCTTTATCATCACTTCTGCTCGTTGCATACCCTGATCCACTACTGCCCGAATAGCATTTCCTGCTGCGGTTTGAGCGGCAAATGGTGTCCCTCGTCTTGTACCTTTGAATCCACAAGTACCGGCGGACGACCAAGAAATTACCCGACCCCGTACATCTGTAACAGTCACAATTGTATTGTTGAAACTTGCTTGAACATGAATAACGCCTTTTGGTATTCTACGCGTACTTTTACGCGAGCTAATACGTCCATTTCTACGTGAACCGATTCTTGGTATGGGTTTTGCCATATTTTATCATCTCATAAATCTAAGTCAAAGAGATATGGATATATCCATTTCATGTCAAAACGGATCCTTTATTTATTTTTATTTGGATGTGTATATCCTTAGGGGTCCTTTTTTTATAAAGATTATCCTTGTCTTTGTTTATGTCTCGGATTGGAACAAATTACCATAATTCGTCTCCGCCTCCGGATTAGTCGACATTTTTCACAAATTTGACGAATCGAGGCCCTTATTTTCATATTTGTCATTCCTTACCTTAATTCCGAATCTACTTATTGGAAGAAAATAAGTTTCTTGAAATTTTCTATTTCGAATTGTATCCTTATAAATAAAAAATATTACAACTGAAAAGACTACTTCACCTAATCATTCGAATCTTTGTTTCGTAGTCTCTAAACTATACGCCCTCTGGTTCTGGTTGAATCGTAACAACTTACTGCAATTTTGACTCTCTCTGACCTAGTATATGTATAAAACGATGTCGAATCCTTTCTGAAACGTAACCTAGAATTGGATCCTCATTATCTAAACAAAACCCAAACATACCGTTGGGAAGTGATTCGTTAATTAAACCTTCATAAATCCCTTTTTGTTCTTTTCTTTCATTCCCCATGAAACCCCTTTGAAAGTATCAATTAATGAAGGGGGAGTGCTATTTGAAACTCACCTCTTCTCTTTTTTCTTTTTTTTACAAATAGGGAAGTTCTGTGTATAATTCGAATATCATAAAGATTACCATATATAACACAAAATTTCTCCGCCGATTCCCTGTAGTCGAGCTTCTCGGTCTGTCATTATACCCCGAGAAGTAGAAAGAATTACAATGCCCATTCCGCCTAAAATTCTAGGAATTCGTTGATAGTTAGAATAGATTCGGAGACCAGGTCGACTGATCCGTTTTAAATTTAAAATCGTTTTATATGGTCCTTTCCTATTTCTTCTATGTCGTAGGGTTAAAACCCAAAAATCCTTGTTGCTTTCCCGATGTTTCCTTACGTTTTCAATAAAACCTTCTCGTAAAAGTATTTTAACAATGTTTTCGGTAATGTTAGTAGATGGTATTCGAACCATTCCTTTTCTATTCATGTCAGCATTGCGAATAGAGGTTATTATGTTAGCAATAGTGTCCTTACCCATGATAAACGAAAATTATTGGTTACTTTGAATTTGGATCTAATCAACATGCTTTTTTATTAAATCGTTTTCAATTTTAAAAGGTATATACGTGATACACAATCTACTAATTAATTTCATTTCAATACTATAACTATCTCAGTGTCCCATCTTATAATACTTCAGGTGCTAATGAAATTATTTTAGTGAAATTTAACTGTCTCAATTCTCGGGCAATCGCACCAAAAATTCGAGTTCCTTTTGGATTTCCTTCTTGATCAATAACAACCGCAGCATTGTCATCATATCGTATTATCATACCGTTTTCTCGTTTGAGTTCTTTACAAGTACGTACAATTACAGCTCTGATCACTTCTGATCTTTCTAGAGGTGTATTTGGGACGGCTTTCTTGATTACAGCAACAATAACGTCACCAATATGAGCATATCGTCGATTACTAGCGCCTATGATTCGAATACACATCAATTCTCGGGCTCCGCTGTTATCTGCTACATTCAAAAGGGTTTGAGGTTGAATCATATTATTTTGGAATCTTTTCTTTCAATGCAAAGAGCGAAATAAAAAAAAGAAATATTGTTTGTCAAAAAAAAAAAAAAAGAAATCTGCAATTGTTTTTTTTCATCTCAAACAAAGACTGCTTTCCTTTGATTCTACATGTTTATCCCGAAGTAATGAATTGGGTTCGTATAGGCATTTTGGACGCCGCTATTGAAATAGCTTTTCTGGCTATATTTTCTGCTACTCCACCCATTTCATAAAGTATTCTACCTGGTTTAATAACAGCTACCCAATATTCGGGGGATCCTTTCCCTGAACCCATACGTGTTTCTGTGGGTCTTAGTGTAACGGGTTTGTCTGGAAATATACGTACCCATATTTTTCCCCCGCGTCGTGCATTTCGTGTCATTGCCCTTCGTCCCGCTTCGATTTGTCTAGATGTGATCCAAGCGGGTTCAAGTGCCTGAATAGCGTATCTACCGAAGCAAATACGATTGCCTCGATAAGACATTCCTTTCATTCTTCCTCTATGGTGTTTACGAAATCTGGTTCTTTTGGGGTTATAGTTGATGGTTATTTCTCAATTCCATCTCTACTACAGAACCGGACATGAGAGTTTCTTCTCATCCAGCTCCTCGCGAATGAAACGATTCAAAAAATATACATCTATTTACTCAATAATAGATTGAATCGTGGGATTCTTTGAGATTCCATTTAATCAATCTATTAGAAATTTGTATATCTTCTTTTGATAGAAAACTAAACTCTTTCTAGATTCTAGAATAATTTTTTTTATTAGAGTTTTATAAAAAATGATAGATAATAGAATCTCGTTTTGTTCTTTTATTATACAGTTATAAGAAATCCTTATTTTGTTTTGCCTTTTCTTTATTTTATCTATTATTTGATTATACTACCCAAATTTATAAATCTCAAAAAATGGAAACGTTCGCGGGCGAATATTTACTCTTTTTCTCTTTTTCTATGTGTTTGGGTTCGCGGGTTAATTAGCCCATGAACCGACCTCTCATAATAAATGAATTGGTCTTGGGTTCCTTCCGCCATCCTACCCAATGAATAATGAATTATTAGGATTCGTTTTCAATAGAATATTATGTATTCAGGGGTTCCCTCGTTCCCATCGCCTCTCGATTAATGGTTAGGTCTTAATTATACAATGGAGCCCTGAATAAAATTTTTTCTTGAGTCAATCTTCTCAGTCTTTATTGGCTCGGGGCTCTTGGCTTTTTTGTTCTATGAATAGATTCATCTAATTATGAATCCATCAGTCTTAATGCTTTATTACACTACCTTTTATGAGATGACCCATAGCATAGACCTTACATATTGGAATTATATATCATTCATATTCTTTTTCTATCTTTCTTTCACCCTTCCATTTATCCGCATACTTTTATTGCTTCACAACTCATAATCGGATTGTTTTTTTTATGCAAAAAAAATTTCAGTTGCTACAATGATATGACCAATATAACATATCTTGCCTGGTTGGTTTTTTAGATCCAGATAATGCGAAGCGATGGGTTGGTTATTAGTTTTATAATTATTCGTTCAGATTCTGTATGGGCTGATCCTTCGTTTTCGTTTTAATCCTAACCTT